ATGGCAGTTCCAAAAAAACGTACTTCTATGTCAAAAAAACGTATTCGTAGAAATATTTGGAAGAAAAAAGGATATTTAGTTGCAGTAAAAACTTTTTCTTTAGCGAAATCGGTTTCCACCGGGCATTCAAAAAGTTTTTTTGTGCGACAAACAAATAATAAAGTCTTAGAATAATCTCAATTGATATAGCCTAAAGAACCTCAAATTTTGTAAGATGAATGTTAACTAATGTATTTTTCTGTATTGAATTTCTCAATATTACTTAGAACTCACTGCTGTGATATATAGAATAAGAGTTTTTTGTATATTGGGTTCTAAGTATTATTTTTTTCCCTATCGCAATTATACTTTTCTATTGTGAAAAGTACAATTGTGATAGAGATTGAAACTCTTTTGTTATATGCCTATCCCAAAACTTAATTGGTTTTGTAAATGGTATTCTAAATTCTAAATTATATGCGCAATAAAGAATATTAATACTTTAATTTTAATATACTAATTATTTGTATTTAATGATGAAATTGTGATAGATATGGAATTCTAGTTATTTTATTTTGTTCATTGAAAAAAAAAATAAATCTTTTTCATTTGAATCCATGAAATCGGATAAATGAAAAACAAATCATAAAAAAATAGAGAAAAAAAGACAATTCTTAGTTTTATACCTCAACCGAGAAAAAACTATGGAGTTCCAACTGTTTGGAGAAAACTTAGTTTCTAGTACATGAAAGTTGATTGTTAAAAAACCCACGACGATACTACCTAGGTAGGTATTTTATTGAAGATTCAAATATTTAAACCACAAATCAGTCTTTATTCATTGATTCTAATTAATGTTTCCTAAACTATATTGAATCCTTGAATCTCGACGATTCAACATGAATTGACTATTATTATTTCAAGTAAGCCGCCGTGGTGAAATCGGTAGACACGCTGCTCTTAGGAAGCAGTGCTAAAGCATCTCGGTTCGAGTCCGAGTGGCGGCATCTTCTAAAAGAGATACAATAGATCCTAAAATGTATTCAATTCGCGATTTCCAATTCTGTAATGGGACCCCTTTTATGATATTTGCGACTTTAGAACATATATTAACTCATATTTCTTTTTCGATCATTTCAATTGTGATTATGATTCATTTGATGACCTTATTAGTCCACAAAATTGTAGGATTACGTGATTCATCAGAAAAAGGGATGATAGCTACCTTTTTCTCTATAACAGGATTATTAGTTTCTCGTTGGATTTCTTCGGGACATTTTCCATTAAGTAATTTATATGAGTCATTAATCTTCCTTTCGTGTAGTTTCTTCATTATTCATATGATTCCCAAGATACGTAACCTTAAAAACGATTTAAGCACAATAATTGCACCAAGTACCATTTTTACTCAAGGCTTTGCCATGTCGGGTCTTTCAACTGAAATGCATCAATCCGCAATATTAGTACCTGCTCTACAATCTCAGTGGTTAATGATGCACGTAAGTATGATGTTATTGAGCTATGCAGCTCTTTTATGCGGATCATTATTATCAGTCGCTCTTCTAGTCATTACATTTCGAAAAAACATCAAAATTTTTTGTAAAAGCAATAATTTATTAATTAAGTCATTTTTCTTTGGTGAGATTGAATATTTGAATGAAAAAAGAAGTGTTTTTAAAAACACTTCTTTTCCTTCATTTCGAAATTATTACAAATATCAATTAACTGAGCGTTTGGATTATTGGAGTTATCGTGTCATTAGTCTAGGGTTTACCTTTTTAACCATAGGTATTCTTTGTGGAGCAGTATGGGCTAATGAGGCATGGGGATCCTATTGGAATTGGGACCCCAAGGAAACTTGGGCATTTATTACTTGGACCATATTCGCGATTTATTTACATACTAGAACAAATATAAATTGGAAAGGTACGAATTCGGCACTTGTAGCTTCTATAGGATTTATTATAATTTGGATATGCTATTTTGGGATCAATCTATTAGGAATAGGTCTACATAGTTATGGTTCATTCACATAAACATCTAATTGAATAAACTACATGAAGAATACATAAGATAAAAACATCATCCCATATATAATGAAAGTTTGTTTTTATGAGTTTTTGAGAACCATTAAAATTTGAATGATTCCTTGATTCAAACGGTTCTCAAAAACTCGAGATGTATCTAATTACAATTCTTATTCATTTGATTTCTTTTTTCATTATACAGTACAGCAAACGATTTTCAAAATATTAAATTCAAAGAATTATAAGACTTTCCTTCCGTTTCATTAATGAAACACTATCTATGATAATAATTGGATAAGATAGCGTGTACCTTGTCAACTGATAACGAGAGAACAAAATCGGGATAAATACCAATACTTATTACGGGTAGAAAGATACAGATTGAAAGAAATAGTTCTCGTAGTCCAGAATCCAAAAAATTAGAGTTTGGAATATTAAATAACTTGTATCCATAAAACATCTGACGTAACATAGATAATAAATAAATAGGAGTTAATATCATTCCAATTGCCATTACAAAAGTAATTAGCATTTTTGACATTAAAAGATATTTTGTACTAGTAATTAGTCCAAAAAATACTACAAATTCCGCAACAAAACCACTCATTCCTGGCAATGCAAGAGAAGCCATCGAGAAGCTACTGAACATGGTAAATGTTTTTGGCATTGGGATAGATATCCCTCCCATTTCTTCGAGATAAACAAGACGTGTTCTATCACAACTCGTTCCCGCCAAGAAAAAAAGTGCAGCACCAATAAATCCATGAGAGAGCATTTGTAAAATAGCTCCATTGAGTCCCATGTCGGTTATAGAACCAATTCCTATAATTGTGAAACCCATGTGAGATACAGAGGAATAGGCTATTCTCTTTTTTAAATTACGTTGACCAAGAGAAGTTGAAGCTGCATAGATTATTTGCATTGTTCCTATTATCACCAACCAAGGAGAAAATATAGAATGAGCGTGGGGTAGTAATTCCATATTGATCCGAATCAATCCATATGCGCCCATTTTTAATAGGATTCCAGCTAAAAGCATACATGTACTGTAATGTGCTTCTCCATGGGTATCAGGTAACCATGTATGTAGGGGTATAATCGGCAATTTGACAGCATAAGCAATAAGGAAGCCAAAATAGAATATTATTTCCAATGCCACAGGATATGATTGATTAATTAATCTTTCAAAATCTAATGTTGGTTCATTGGAACCATATAAACCCATACCTAGAACTCCTATTAAGAAAAAAATGGAACCCCCTGCAGTGTACAAAATAAACTTTGTAGCCGAGTAGAGACGTTTCTTTCCCCCCCACATGGATAAAAGTAAGTAAACAGGAATTAATTCTAACTCCCACATGATGAAAAAAAGTAAAAAGTCTCGAGAGGAAAATAATCCTATTTGACCGCTGTACATTGCTAGCATCAGGAAATAGAACAACCTCGAATTTCGAGTAATTGGCCAAGCTGCTAAAGTTGCTAAAGTAGTGATAAATCCTGTCAGTAAAATGGGTCCTATGGAAAGTCCATCGATTCCTAGTCTCCAGTGGAAATCAAAAACATCTATCCATTTAGAATCTTCCTTCAATTGCATTAATGGATCATCCAATTGGAAATGATAACAGAATGCGTAAGTCGTTAGAAGGAGTTCTAATAAGCATATACATATGGTATACCACCTAAACATCTTATTCCCTCTATGAGGGAAAAAGAAAATTGGGGAACCCGCGAATATCGGTAAAACAACAAGTATTGTTAACCAAGGAAAATAACTCGTGATAAAGACAAGATACATTTTGACCAGAAAAGCCCGTCCGCAAAATAATATATTTTGTCGAGCACGGGCTTTTGTCGGTAAAGAGGAATCACAAATGATTCAAGTGGAGTTTTTTGTAACGTATCAATAAGATAGAGCCATACTGCGAGTTGTTTCAGGCCCTAAATAAACACGGACACTCAAAAAATCTGTTGGGCAGGCAGATTCACATCTCTTACAACCTACACAGTCCTCGGTTCTTGGCGCGGAAGCTATTTGCTTGGCTTTACATCCGTCCCAAGGTATCATTTCCAATACATCTGTGGGGCAAGCTCGTACACATTGAGTACACCCTATACATGTATCATAAATTTTTACTGAATGTGACATTGGATCTATAAAGTACAGTTTTGAACATAAAAGATTTTCGATCTGGTCAAATCAAATTAGTAGTAAATGAATCATATATTATATATTGTAATATTGTAGACACCAGACGAAACAGTGGTTTATTAAAAACAATCAATATATTTCTTAAATCAATCTGTTTATGAGAAAAGGTCAAGACACTTTGATTTTCGTTTCAACAATTATGATGATACGAGTTGCACATGCGAATTCAAATTAATTGGCCAACAAATCGGTCATCATTATTTCAATATAAATATAAAAATGCAATTCAATAAAATGGAATTGCATTCAAATTCAATAAAAAAAAGTATTTCAATTCTATTAAATATTTTTATGTGTCTTTATTTAAATTATCTATGATGATTATCACTAATTATTCAACAAATTCGATTGATTAATACGAGTTGATTTTCTGTTACGATGGATCGACGAAACAATAGCAAGTCCAATAGCTGCTTCAGCAGCTGCAATGGCTATAACAAAGATTGAGAAAATGTCTCCTTTTAATTGGCGACTATCAAATATATCAGAAAATGTTACAAGATTGATATTAACCGAATTTAGTATAAGCTCAAGACACATAAGCGCTCTAACCATGTTTCGACTTGTGATCAATCCATAGATACCGATAGAAAATAAATAAACACTCAAAAAAAGGACATGCTCAAACATCATTGACTAACTCCTTATCAATCTCGATTCATTTCAATATGAACAACAATTCAACCGATTCAATTGATTAGAATAGAACAATTACACAACAAAAGAAGATATTGACGGTAGATAGATTTAACTAAAAATTTCTATTTATTTATTTAGAATTTAGTTAGAATTCTAAGAATTGGGAATCATTATAAGTTAAGTATTTTTATTGCTTATTGTCGAGCCATAGTAATTGCACCTATCAAGGAAACTAAAAGAATTATTGAAATGAGTTCAAATGGAAGATAAAAATCTGTTGATAAATGAATCCCAATTTGTTGAACGTTATTTATTAGGTCCTGTTCCATAATCTGGTTTGACCTTGCAGTCCAAATAATTCCGTACCATGACGTATCTGGGATAGTAGTAATTAGTGAAAAAAGAATAGTTGTACAAACCATCAAAGTGACCCCATCTCCAATGGTCCAAAAATAGGAATTATTGGAATATTCTGAACCATTCATGAACATTACAGCAAATATGATCAAGATATTTATGGCTCCCACATAAATAAGGAGCTGTGCGGCAGCTACAAAATAGGAGTTCGATAAAATATAGAATAAGGATATACAAACAAGAACCAATCCCAATGAAAAGGCAGAATAAATTGGATTGGTAAATAATACTACCCCCAGACCCCCTAATACAAGAATTGACCCCAGAAATACAACAAGAATATCATGTATTGGTCCAGGTAAATCCATTATGTATAAAATAAAAAATAAATAACTTTAACTATTTCATGACCTTACTTTAACTTTACTAAATAAATGGTCCAGGAAAGGAAAAGGGGTTACCCTATTTTTGTTTTCTTGTATATAATATTGTATATGATACATTTATAATTGAATTGAATTTGAATATGGATTAATGTAGATATAGATAAAATTATCGGGCCAACCTTACTTTATTTATATTTATCCGAAAGAAAAAAGAAAAGAAAAAAGTAGTTGAAATTTGCTATTTAGAAATCATCACTAAAAATATATTTTTAGTTTAAATCAAAGAGTGATTCTCAACAATCATTAGTTTTTATTTGTAGTTACTGACTACCCAAAAAAAAAAGCTTGGATCCTTTATATCAAAACAAAATCTTAGTAATCGGTAATTGTTCTTGAATCAAAGGGTTTATCTTTGTCTATTTTTATTTGAGTCGAATTCATAACTGTTTGAATTGTATAATCTCCAATTATTGAGATTGGTAATCGACCCAAAGCAATTTGATTATAATTCAATTCGTGACGATCATAAGTAGAAAGTTCATATTCTTCAGTCATTGATAAACAATTTGTTGGACAATACTCGACACAGTTACCACAAAATATACAAACCCCGAAATCTATACTATAATTAAGTAATTGTTTCTTTTTAATATCTCTTTCAAATCTCCAATCAACAACGGGTAGATCTATCGGGCATACACGAACACATACTTCACAAGCAATACATTTATCAAATTCAAAGTGGATTCTACCCCGGAAACGCTCTGATGTGATCGATTTTTCATAAGGATATTGAATAGTTACAGGTAAACGATTTGTGTGGGATAAGGTAATTATGAAACTTTGACCAATGTACCTTGCAGCTCGTATTGTTTGTTGACCATAATTCATGGACCCAATTACCATAGGGAACATATTGTAGATATACATGAAAAATTTGACGTTTCTTTCTCTTGTTTGATAGAGATTATGAATCTAAAATAGTGTTATCGTATTCTCTTATTTATAATGAAACAAGTTGGGAAGAAGTTGTTAATAACAGATTACCTAGAGAAATAGGTAAAAGAAATTTCCATCCAAGATTTAATAACTGGTCCATTCTCATTCTAGGTAAAGTCCATCTTGTTGTGATAGAAATGAAGAGAAACAAATAAGCTTTAGTTAATGTAATAAGGATACCCATTGTCATTCCAAAAATGCCGGCGATTCCTTTTATTCCGAAAAGCTCAAAAATGGATATATACGGAATAGGTAAATTCCACCCACCTAAGTAAAGAACTGTTACAAATAATGAAGAAACTAATAAATTTAGGTAAGAAGCAAGATAAAATAAACCGTATTTGATACCCGAATACTCGGTTTGATAACCTGCTACTAATTCCTCCTCCGCTTCTGGTAAATCAAAGGGCAATCTCTCACATTCGGCTAGAGAAGAAATTAGAAAAACAATAAATCCTATAGGCTGACGCCACAGATTCCACCCCCAAAAACCATATTTTGACTGTGCTTCAACTATATCAACTGTACTTGAACTGTTAGATAATCATAGTCGATAATAACATCACTGTTCCCATCGCTATTTCAAAACCGTACGTGAGACCTCAGCTTCATACGGCTCCTCGATGGCCACAAAAAAATGTAAGGATGGGTTCGGTATTATCACCATCTTTGGATGGATAGAATAAAGATACATCGGAAAGTCCCAAATTAGACCAATGGAATTCTGTCTGCTAGAATAAGAAAAAAAGTGCTTCCGAATTGATCTCATCCTTTACAATAAAAATTTCTCTTTGTTCGGTAATAACTTAATATTTCAATAAAATACTCCTTATATCAATCAATACAAAATAAAAAGAATTAGTCATTAGTTCATGAATCGTGATAAGAATTCGATATGTATGAATATGGATAGAGAAAAGAATAAATAAGGATCCCCTTTTTTTATTATTCATTCAATTACTGCATTCCATTTCTTTTTTCCTGTTCTTCTGTCTCAGAGGAGGATACTCAAAAATAAAATAAAGAATTAATTCGTTCTTGATAGTCATTTCTTTAACCAGTGAATAGGAGCATACTCTAGATCGGAATCGTAGGGAAGTACTACTTGATCATTTCTACCAATTTCAAGTCCTTATTATGATTCGTTTTATGAAGAAATACCTCTTTTTTGATACCTTACATTATCTCCATTACTAATCCTTTGTGTACCTTGGTGTTCCTAACCGTCCACTGACTTTTGATTGATCCCCGGTATAGTAATACATATGAGACAGTAGTAGAAACTCCATACAGTTGATCTTTTGCTTGTGCCCGCTTCAAGATATGATGACTAATCAAAAAATCTTAATCTTGGGGTAAGCAGTTTACACTGCTTATTTTTACTTCAACTTTATTCTTGTACATAGGGAATGAGATTGTTTCTTCTTACTACAAATTTGGAAGCTGTTTAGTTTCACTCATATAACTATCTGGTTTAACTCATCAACCCGAATGCTGAATAAAAAAAATGAAAACATCTATTCAATACATTGAACCTCTTTCTTTTTTCTTTTATTTCTAGAAGAGAGGTTCAAAGTTCATATTTCAACGAATCACACGTAGAGATATTGATAACACACATAGAGTTAATGGTATTTCATAACTAATAGATTGAGCAGCAGCTCGTAGACCACCTAAAAAGGAATATTTATTATTCGATCCATATCCTGACATAAGAAGCCCAATAGGAGCAATACTAGAAATGGCGATCCATAAAAAAACACCTATACTGAGATCGGCTAAAACAAGACGATACCCAAAAGGAATTACTAAATAACTTAGTAGAATTGATATAACCGCTATAGACGGTCCCACACTAAACAAATGAATATCTCCTCGAGATGGGAGGAGGTCCTCTTTAAAAAGTAGTTTAGTCCCATCCGCTATAGCTTGAAGAATTCCCAACGGGCCAGCATATTCAGGCCCAATACGTTGTTGTATCGCTGCAGATATTTCTCTTTCTAACCACACAATTACTAGTACCCCCATTGTTATTCCCAATATAAGGGTCAAAATGGGTACAATCCATATTAGTCCATACACTTCTTTTAAAAATTCCGATGTAGAAAAAGAATTGATAGTTTGTACTTCTGTCGTATCAATTATCATTTCAACGATCAACTTCTCCCATAATGATATCTATACTACCCAATATCGTCATGATATCAGCCAATTTCATTCTTTTAACTAGCTGAGGAAGAATTTGCAAATTGATAAAACCGGGTGGACGAATTTTCCATCTCCAGGGGAAAACACTATTATCTCCTATCAAATAAATTCCCAATTCTCCTTTTGGGGCTTCCACTCTCACATAAAGTTCTTGTTTCGACAATTCTAAATTGGGTGAAGGTTTTTTACTAATAAATCTATATTCAAAATCATTCCATTCGGAATTCTTTGCTCTATCAAAGCGTCGTACTTCTAAATTTTCATAAGGTCCTCCAGGAATTCCTTCTAGAGCCTGTTGAATAATTTTTATGGATTCCTTCATTTCACCGATTCGTACTAAATAACGAGCTAATGAATCTCCTTCTTTTTGCCATTGGACTTCCCAATCGAATTCATTGTAACACTCATAATGATCAACTTTACGAAGATCCCATTGGATTCCAGAAGCTCGTAACATCGGTCCTGATAAACCCCAATTTACAGCTTCTTCTCCACCAATAATGCCCACTCCTTCAACTCGTTCCAAAAAAATGGGATTCCACGTAATAAGTTTTTGATATTCAACAACTCCTGTTAAAGAATAATCGCAGAAATCCAAACATTTATCTATCCATCCATAAGGTAGATCAGCAGCTACTCCTCCAATACGGAAATAATTATGCATCATTCGCATACCTGTGGCGGCTTCGAATAGATCATATATCAATTCCCTTTCTCTGAAAATATAGAAAAAGGGAGTCTGTGCACCGATATCCGCCATAAAAGGTCCAAGCCATAACAAATGAGAAGCTATACGGCTCAATTCCAGCATAATTACTCTGATATAGCTAGCTCTTTGAGGTACTTGAACATTTTCCAATTGTTCTGGCGCATTTACGGTTATTGCCTCTGTGAACATAGTAGCTAAATAATCCCATCGTGTTACATAAGGTAGATATTGTATAATTGTTCGATTTTCCGCTATCTTTTCCATTCCTCTGTGTAAATAGCCCAATATGGGCTCACAGTCAATAACATCTTCACCATCGAGAGTAACGATTAGTCGGAGAACACCATGCATTGATGGGTGGTGAGGCCCCATATTGACTATCATGAGATCTTTTCTTGTAACCGGTACTGTCATATCTTTTCTTCCTTAATTCATTATTCCATGAATTCCTCAAAACGAGACTCATCAAAACGCAAAATTGAATACTACTAAAAAAAATTCAAACGATTAAATTAACGAGTTTTTGGCTCTCGAATATCCAACTGACCAATTAATTTCTTATAACGTACTCTATTTTTCTTTGACAAATAAGCCAGCAACCGTTGACGTTTTCCTAGAATTTTTCGTAGACCTCTTTGTGATAAAAAATCTTTTTTGTGCAATTCCAAATGTGAAGTAAGTCTCCGTATCTTATTGGTGAAACTGAATACTTGAAATTCAACAGAACCTTTGTTTTCTTCTTTTTCTTCTTGTGGAATAATGGAAATGAATGAATTTTTGACCATAAAAAATTTTTCTATCCTTTTTCTTTCTTTTTCATGGATTTTTCCGATCAGGAAAAATAAAAAAAAAAAGGAATTATGCCGGTTATTTTAATCTAGTACACACATCTAGTACACACAAAAATTTGGATTTATTCATATACTACTTCTTTATTTTATCCAAATCAAATTGAAAATTTGATTTGGATAGAAAGGGATAATATGTTTCCACATTAACGAAAGAAAAGAATTTATTTCTATCTAAAAGGATTCCCCTAATTTATTTATTCCTATATCCAATTGAATGGATACACCATTCAATCTGTATCATTTACCAAAATATAACATAGCATATGCATACATCTTTCGGCTTTCATATACCTAAAATGTCACGGAATATAGATATATATATGATATAGGAAATATACTATTAAATTAAATAATTCTAAATCGTGGATACATATGTATCCTTGACATACTGAAACGACTGCCATTATTGGTATCAAACCAATAGCGATTCATACAAGCTAAATCTTCTAATCGGTAATTGGGCCAAAGAACAAATTTGCATTTAATGAATTTATTTGTATCCGTATTAAGATGCTTGTCCTCATCCAAAAATTTTCCAGAGTTTCTTATGTTATTTTCATTGCAAAATAATGGATTTCTATTTCTATCCGTAACATTCCAATTATGGGAATTGAAACAAATTAACATTCTCAATTCTCTGCGACGTCTAGGAGATAGAATATTTTCGGGAACAAGGAAATCATAAGAATTTGTGTCCCCATTCACAAGCATATTCCCATATCGTACAATGGGTTTATCCAAATTCCTCTTATCAATATATCTTTTTTTTATGCATTTTCTATTAGTTTGGTGTTTATTGTTCTTGACCAATGAAATACTTATAGTTTGATATATAATCAATTTTCCATCCCTTTTTATAGATAGACGAATTGGTTCAATAATTAATATTCCCTTTTTTATCAATTCTGTAAGAGCTAGATCTTTCTGAATTAGCATTACATCCAGATGCATCTCTCCTCTTTGAATCGAGGATATAGCAATTTCTTTTGGATTTATCAGTCTAAGTAAGAGACAATATACCTTGATATTATTGATCATTCTTTGGTTCAAGGAGTCATCCCATCTTAATTGAAAAAGGAAATATTTTTTCAGGAAGAAATCTAGTTCTGCTTCCTTGTTTTTCTTGGATTGTTTTTTCTTCTTACCTTTTTTAATGGTAATGTCTGATCTCGCATAATTCTCTTCAATATCTTTTTTTTTGTTTTCTTTTCGTAGATCTGATACAAGATTTACTTGGTCCTGTTGCTCATTTTTTTGTTGGTTGGAATTTTCTAATTTAAGATATTTTTTTTGATGAGATATCATCTGAGGATTATTTTTTCCATTTATATTGATGTTTTTATTTTGACTTTTATTTTTATAAAAATAAAAGTCAAAAAGAAGTAATTTGATTGGTATAATCCATGGTTTAATCTTATATGCATCAAAAAGTAAGACAAATTCTGGGAAGAACCAAGATTCTAGATTTGATATGGTATGATAAACTCTTTCTTGATTCATTCCCATCCAATTTAAAAAAATACTTTTTTGATTGGATGGGTTGATTTCTTGATGAATCATAAGAGAAAAAATATCTTTTTTTTTCAATTTGTTGTTGATTTTTTTTTCAGTCTTAGTATTTTTATCAATTTTGGTACCGATATGTGTATTGGTCCAGGTCTCAATATCGATATTTTTTCTAAGACAAAAGTGGAGAATTTGACAATCAAAATATTTTCTATCTAGATTTTTATGCGTATCAATAATATATCTTTCTTCTAGATAATCACTAATAGCTGTACTTACCAATACATAAAATGATTCGGATTTTGGTTTATTGAAATTATATGGAATTTTGTGAACCCCATTTACTTGTAATCTTGACCCATAAATAGAAAAATCCTCCTTATCCCCATAGTTCATATATTTATGTGATAAAAGATCATATCTGTAGTGTTTTTTCCATTTTTCTTTTTGATTTGTCAATGAATCCGCTGCATAGTAATTTTGTTTCACGTAATGAATTAATTGGTCTTTTTCTTTTTTATATGAATCCGCTTTAATTGAGTCCTTATTTTGAATCCTATAACGTTGATTGATTCTATTTCGCCATTTTTGTGGTACTAACCGCGACCATTTGGTTTGAGATAAATTGTATTGATAATGCCCCTTTAACCAGTTTTTCCATTCAATCATTCCAGACTTATGAATTTTCTTATGTCTTGAATTGTAATCAAATATTCCTCGTGTCATACAATAATCCTTGATTTTATCCTTAATAAAAGGATAAGTCCCCTGATATTGAAGTAGAGATTTCAATTGATACTTGTTAAGTAATTGGGTTTGTGATAATTTGTAAAATACATATGCTTGGGACAAGGAGGATAAGTCATAATACATTTTTGTACTATTACTAATATTAGTATTCGAAAAGGACTTTTTTATAGTGGAAAAAAAGTTCATTGTATTTTGATCTCTTTCATCAATTCCTTCCTGATTTGTTTGATCGTTGTAAACGGATTTATTGATTATTTTTTTTGTTGATTCAAAGAAAAGTTGGAAATAGATCCTGTGAATGGTAATCATACATACCAAGATATCTATATATATATTTTCAATCAGAGATTTCATAAAATAATGTGATTTACGTAGGAATATCTGCCAAATATGTTTCCGTGATTTCGATCTTTTATCATCACAAGTTAGAATTATTTTTTTCTTGTCTTTTGTGATTCGTTCTATTTGATTCCTGATTGTGATTGTTCTATCAGAAAGATCTTTCATCTTTTTTTCTATGAGTGAATAATTTGTCCAATTCGTGGATTGGATTTGAATGGTTGATTTGTGAATAATCTTATTATTTATTTCGGAATCTTTTCCATTTTCAGCCGTTTCATATACTTTCACCTTGCTCAATTCAAATAAGAATATTGGGTTTACTTTTAGAATTTCCTTCATTATTCGTTTTAGAACTAGAAGTATTTTAATGATCCATCTTGTTTTTTCTTTTGCAACTTTTAGAAGTAGAAATAAATCCTTTTTAACTTTTCTAACTTTTTTTTGGAGTTCTTTATAAATGGGTTCAAAAAAGGAAGGTCGTTTTCGGGGATTCCCAAAAGGGAATTCCGCTTCCATTCCCCAAACCGTTAAAAAACAAAAATTGTCTTTTTTTCCTTTTTTTTTTATTTGATCCCTAGGATGAGATCGTATTTTAGATCTTCGCCAAGGTTTCAAACAGAAAGGAAATAGAATCTTTATCTGAATACCGTCTGTTAACCAATCTTTGGGAAATTCTGTTTCTGATAATTGAACACCATTATAAGTGCATTTAACATGCATTTCTCTATTCCACTCCTTCAAATCCTCATACCATTCGGGGAATTGGAATAATAACATACGGCCAATATTTTTAGCAATTATCAATGAAGGCAATACAATGTATTTTCTAAGAAAAGATTGGGTTACTAACATCAAACCTCTTATTGCTTGAGCAAATATAATGCTATCCCAAGTTTCTGATATTACTATACGTTCATTTTCCTCTTTTTTTTCTTCGTTTTTTTTCTCTTTTTCCCTTGTCTCTTCCTCCTCAAAATCAAAATCTGAAATTTTCAATTCTGGTTCTCTCCCCACCGAATTCCAAAAAATGAGATTCATCATTTCAGAGATATAAAAAGAAGAAAAAAAAAATGTTTTGTCTATTCGATCCAAAAAAAGCGGAGAATGCACATTTGCTTGAAACATTTCCCAAATAACCGTTTTACGTCTTTGAGCACGCATGGATCCTTTGATTATATCCCGACGAAAATCTGATTGTTGCGAGTAACGTATCAAAGCCACCTCTTCTGCTTGATCACTATTATTAGTATTATTTGTAGTTGTAATAGGGTTGGTATTCTGATTGTTATCAGTATAAATTACTACGCGTTTGGCTTTTCTTGAACGAATTTCATGATCTTCCCTAGATTCTTCCTCATTTTCTTCCTCCTGTTCTTCCAAATCATCAGTTAATTTGTATGACCACCGAGGAACCCTTTTACGGATTTCTTCTATTCCAATAGATTTATTTCTAATTATTGTTTGATCGTTTGGATCAGTTGTAATTACATCGAATACCCATTTTAAAGCTTTTGTTTGATTTTCTAAATCAATTCTTGTTTGCTCTCTCAATAAAGAATATTTTTTAAAATGCAAAATGGGTGCAGGCTCAAAAGGAAATTCTTTGATTGAGGTTAAAGAATTACCAATATAATTCAGTAATGATTCCCTATCAGGCGGATTCTTTTGATGTTCAAATTTTCTGGAATAATTAGAATTATTAGGAAGTAGCCCATAAATCTTATTTATCCAATTGATTTCTATGGAATCCTCCGTATCTGTAGAAGTGATTAAATCATTCATGATCATATGTGAATAGAATTTTTTTATTGTTCCACGATATGGTCCCCTCAAAAAGGGGTCATACGTTTTGGGCAAGTATTTTTGTTCGTTTTCATCATTGCATAATCTGGTCCTTTTTTCGAGCATATCTAGAGCAAGAAATCCCTTTTCTTTTTCTAGAGCTTTTGTTCGACTTATTAATTCATTGTTCAAGTTGTACTTTTTTTGCTCATTGGTATAAACCCAATAATGATACTGATCCACATGGGATAATTTT